TTATTCAATATTAGTTAGATCAATATTAGTTAGATCAATATTAGTTAGATTAGTTAGATTGAATAGCTAATTGGCTTTCTTTTTTTTTTTAATATTATTATTTAATTATTTAATATTAATATATTATTTAATATTTATTTATTATTTTTATTTATTTTATTTTTTATTATTGAATATATTAGTATTGAATATATTATTCTAATAAAATTAGAAAATAATAAAAAATAGATTCTTTCTTTTTTCGGTAACCTCTAGTCAAAGAGAATTTCGTAGTCAAAGAATTTAATAGGCCGTCTTCCGATGGTTTTAGAGAACGAATCAGGAGACGGTAAGGATTAAATCAAATGGAAATAAGAGATGGAAATAAGAGTATCAGTATGCAAAGTAATCTGTCTTGATTCTATATTTTTATTTTTATTTTTTACTTAATGAAATTACTTAATGAAATGGGGAGGGGGACAAAATAAAACATAGGTCTTATTATTCCTAACCTGTTAGTAACATTCATTCCCTCAATACTTCCAAAGATGTCGCTGGATATTTTGTTTATGCTTAACTTAATGTTTTCCGATTCTACTAGAAATCAGATAAGAACTTGTTAGATGTTCTAATTGGATTTCTTGGATTGTTTCGTCAATGGTGTTAGCCCAGAATCCCTTTTTGACTCTGTACCAGCGATTTCACTATAAGAATAGTATTCTTAGTAAATAATACAAAAAAAAAATAAAATAATACAAGAAGAATTAGTGAACAATAATGAAATAATTCCTTCATATTGATATAGATAATATAGATAGGAGACAAAATTTACATGGATATAGTAAGTCTTGCTTGGGCTGCTTTAATGGTAGTTTTTACATTTTCTCTTTCCCTCGTAGTATGGGGAAGAAGTGGACTCTAAAGGCACTACTAATTGAGTTAAGGGATCAAACTGTATCAATTGTTTTATAGCTGGGTTCTGAAATTTTTTGAACTATTGAATTTGAATTTAAGTATTGAATTCATACTAATTATTTGAATTCAAATATATCTGCATTTCGGAATTCTATTGTATTCTATGGATAATATAGAAATAGAAAATACTCTTTCAATCAAACAAATATTTGAATTATTCCCATGTTCGTATTTTGAAAGTCAAGGGAATACAAATAATAGGAAATTGACTCTCCTATTCCTTCCGAATTCTTCCTAAGATTTCTATTTCGATGAACTGGCTCTTACCAAAGTTATATATGGAAAATGAGGAACCGCGGAACCCCCCCCTCACTCCTACTCTATTTTTTTTTTCAAAGATAAAAGAAAAGAGTTCTGTTATTAGTTATTAAGCGATACACAATTTCTATAGGAAAAAAATAGACATAGGAGTTGTCTAACGAGATACTACACATAATAAGATATTGCCGTTGCCGTAGGCGAATACCATATTACGTATTTATTACATATTTACTTTACCGCTTCTTTTATTTTATTATTTGTATTTTAGGTTCGAAATTGGATTTATGCTTTATTGAACTCATTTCATATCATGGTTCAAACGTTAAAAATCGGTTGTGGGTTTGACCACCAATCTTTTCGAAATACGAAAAATTTTCTCATAGAACTCCCGGATCATCTGTCAACTATTTAATAACAACTATTTAATCAATTACTTCTTCGGAATGCTAAAAAGATTACTTTATTATTTTTTTTTAATATGATACCGGGATTGGTATTGAAAATAATCAGAAATCTATAAATTCGAATCGGAAGAATAAGAGTTGCTTTTTGATTATTTCAGATTGATTGGAACCAATAATGAAACAAAGAAAAAAAAATTGGGACGCTATGCTATGTACATTCCATATATGGAATATATAATCTATATATATATATGAATATGAAGATACATATACATATTGTAGATTGATCCATATTAAATCTCTATTTTTATAGAGTAAAACTTTATACACTACAATAATAGATAGATAGTATGGTAGAAAGAAATAGATTTGATTTCTTTCTACCATACTATCTGGATTTCATAGAATTCTGCTGATTCTATTCTAGTCCGATCATTTCATTTAAGACTAAGACCCGAAATTGAAATCCTTTTTCATTTTTTTTTTTTCAATCATTCCATTGATAAGAATTAAGAAGTCATGATTAAGTAAAATTAGTCATTTTGACTTACCGTTTTTACATAAATTATAAGTAAAAAGGCAGTAGGAACTAGAATGAACAGTGCAATAGCAATAAATGCGAGAATATTTACTTCCATAATCTCTATGTTTTATTTCTCTTTGTATTTCCAATAAATAACTCGGGATTTAATCCCATAAAGATGATAAATCTTTCGTCGGTAAATTCAATAGTATAAATTAAATGGTATAAATTAAATCTCGATGATATCAAATCAGATCAATATCATGAATAACAATATCTGAGCTATCACTATCAAATCGATTCATCGTCGAGAATTGAATAGTATAACATAGGAAGATCTTTTATCCATACCAAATTCCAAAATTATATTTCTGATGTAATCAATAATTCCTTTTCTTTTTTATTTTAAGAGTTTTTTTTCTTTCTTCGTCGGAACCTTTACCTTAAACTATTAAACTAAAAAAAAAAAAGAAAAAAAAAAGAGGGATCCCTGTTAGGAATGAGATTATGTTTGTTATTTTTATTCCCTTTCACACACGAGAATTGATGTCTTTTTTTATTGGATTTGTATCCATCGGGACTGACGGGGCTCGAACCCGCAGCTTCCGCCTTGACAGGGCGGTGCTCTGACCAATTGAACTACAATCCCAGGGAAAAAAGCGTATAGCATACATATTCTTACGATTTCATTCAAACCCTTTCTTTTTCGATTTTAGATTCGAATCGTTGTGCTGTAACTGACGGAGGCGGGACTTTTTTATATTTTGATATCTATATGGATATACACTTTAGCGAGATCGACACGGATTACGAGTAATCCGTTCGTTATTGCCAAATCTATTAAAAAATGAATCAATGAAAATAAAAAAAGAGTCTTTTTTGTTTATTTACTTTAATCCTTTCCTTAGACTTTATACTTACAGATCCTGATAGTAATCTAGATCATTAGCAAGATCCTAATTTGTGAAAAAAATACGTAATACGGAAAAAAATAAATAGCGCTAGGGATGTATCATATTTTTGTTCTTCCGTATCAGAGCACATCGGGCATTTCCGGAGAAGAACAAATGGGTTATATCATTTCATGGTGGATCGGCAAATTATTGGGCCGAGCTGGATTTGAACCAGCGTAGACATATTGCCAACGAATTTACAGTCCGTCCCCATTAACCGCTCGGGCATCGACCCAGGAAGAATCAATTTCAGTCTTTATTGATGATCCACGATCAACTTCCTTTCGTAGTACCCTACCCCCAGGGGAAGTCGAATCCCCGCTGCCTCCTTGAAAGAGAGATGTCCTGAACCACTAGACGATGGGGGCATACTTGCCCGACCGCCATTATACTATGAACATAGTATGAACAGTTTTTTTGAAATTGTCAATATAATGGAATGATATGATTCGATCAGAAGGATCTTTCCATCTTTCATAATTCCATAGAATTTTTTGATTCATCATTTAGATTTCGAAATTGTTCATTCCAATCGCCAATCTAGAATTCTAAAAAAAAATAGAAAAAAGATAAGTAATGCGAAAGAAAGATAGGACCCTTTCAGGGAATGTTTGGTTTGCTGGAAAAGGTGAGGGTTTTAAACTTCATTTCTTTCACTTTCATTCATTGTTAAGATTCGATAGGTATATTTCTATCTCACACCAAGCCGGGAAATAAAAAAACGAGAATCAATCTGGAAATCGGGTAAGAAGGATAGGGATCAACAAGTTATTGAAAATTGTTTTTTTTTTTTCAATAAGAATTTGGTTGAGGGACAGGACAAATTGAATCCATTTATCAATGATTCGATGAAATATTGGAATTGGTGGGTATATGTATCAATGAAATGAAATGAATTTCGTTATGATGAGGATGACTTCAATTCGAATCGGTTTTGAAATAATTCATTACATTGATATTTATCAAATCCAATATCAATAAACCATTTTATTAACTATACTCTATTCACTAGCTAAATCCAATTTTTTGTTCCTTAATGAGTCGCTATGCAGATAAAATATATCTATGTACATATACTCTAATCTTATCTATATAATAAGTATATGCAGTAACAAATATATGTACTAGGCTCATATTGGCTAGTTCCTTATTCAGGAATTGAATCAAATGGGGCCCTTTTAACTCAGTGGTAGAGTAACGCCATGGTAAGGCGTAAGTCATCGGTTCAAATCCGATAAGGGGCTTTTTACTTTTTTTTTTATAAAACTCCAGCAGTAGTATTCATATTTGAAGGAAGAATAGAGATATTGTTGATATTTGTAATAAAAAAACTAAGGAATCGTAGAATTTCATTAGAAAATGGAATTATGAATTCTAATTCTAATAAGTTATCGTTATCATTCTAATGAATTCGAATATAGTAAACTAATTCTAGTTAGAAAGTGGAACATTTTGATTATTATTTCTATTTTTTTTTTATAATGAATAATGATATCTCCTTTAATTGCCAGATATTCCTATTTTCGATTATTCCAATCAAAAAAAAAATTGGAAAGATTATTAAAAAAAAAAGTAAGTGGACCTAACCCATTGAATCATAACTATATCTACTATTCTGATATTCAAATTCGATAGAGATGAAATTTGAACAGTGGATCTTTTTTTTTTTATTTTGTTTTTCATACTTCTTTGGTTTGGACTCCGTAAGAATCTGTCGATATTTTCGATTAAATCTTCTTGTTCCTAGAGGTTCTATAGGAATGAATAAATTACTATTCTATTCCCTTCCTTCACGCGGAAGGGCTTATTCCAAGTTCCAACATACAAGTCATTTGAATTTTAAATATCTTTTTTTTTCCGAACACAAGAAAAGATCAATTTATATTTCGATTATTTCTATAAGAT